AAATAAAGTTTTGATGGGAATATTAATAAAACCAAAAGACCCTTTAACTATCAAGGGTTTTCATCAAACGAATCACACTTTTACCACTAAACTATACCCGCTTAATTTACGATTATTTTATAGATTATTGTATCTAAATAGACTTTTTGTCGAACACCAGAATTGGATATAATCAACGTAAGATCAGAAATGAACAGAATCCTTTCAATTCTAAAGCGTTTACATATGGGATTAAGATGAAGAAAGAGGATTTTTTTCATTCAAAAAAAAAGTAAGAAGAAATTTTTTTTTGAAAGAAAATACAGATGCATCTCGACAAAACCCTTATGAAGTAATAACATAAAAAGGAATTGTTCAATAATTCATAGTTCAATTTTTTGTTTCTATTTTGATCAAAAATGTCTTAAAAAAAAAATTAGAATACCAAATAGAATTTCTATTTTATATCATTGAATTCTATATAACATTTAAGGGCCAAAATCATCCTTTTCTTTTTATAATTTATATTGCTTCATTTTAATAAATTATTTTAATAAAATAAATTCATAATCATAAAATTACACTATATCATTAGAAGAAAAAAGGCCCAGCCAGGTATGAACTAGGCCGGGCTTTTCAAATAAAAGAAGAACTTTTCTTTTTCACGTTTTTTAACGTTAACGTAATGGTTAACGTAATGAAAGAAGTAAAAAGATGTTTTTCAGATACTTTTTTATTGTATTTTGAATTTATTTATTTTATTTGATATATCTTCTTCAAACAATTCCCTTGCATTCACTTGAATATTAATCAGAAAACGTATGATAATAGTTTTAGATTGTATATTATCTATGTATATAGTTTATATATGTGATATGATAATAAAGAAATGAAAAAAATAAAAAAAAAAAAATAATTTGTTAAATCTTTAGGTTTTTATTGTGTAATGTAATAAATTCATTTTATTTTTTAAACGAATTGGGAGAGATGGCTGAGTGGACTAAAGCGTCGGATTGCTAATCCGTTGTACGAGTTTTTCGTACCGAGGGTTCGAATCCCTCTCTTTCCTTTGAAGTTTATTATTATTCTTCAGTATTTGATTTCGATTTATTTTTTATCAAAATGATTTGATAAGTTAAAAAAAAAAAAAATAGTTCAAAATAAAATGTAAAATGTAGATAAATACCTAATATCATTTCAAAATCAAGCAAAGAAAACAAAAACTCTTCTTTCTTTTTTATTCTTCACGTCCAGGATTACGTCCTGGATCATTAGATAGGAATCCGAAGATGAAGAGAGAAACAAAGAATATAACTACTGTGTAAACAAAGAGTTTTAGAGTAAGCATTACATAATCTCCAAGATTAAAAAAAAAAAAAAAAAGAAAATAGATTCTACATTTTTTATACTACATATCCTATTTTGAAAACAAAAAAATTAAGTGGTTTCTTTTATGAAATGAAAAAGAAACGAAGGAATCTGTACAAATTCATTTTGAATTAAGATTCATAATTGAATATTTGATTACCAAAAATCTCGAATTTATTCTAATTAAAGTTTACTCCTATTCAAATTCTAATAGGATCTTAAAATTGAAAAATGTGAGAATTATAATTATAATTAATAAATTAAAAATGAAATAAGGTAATGTATATATTTTTTTTTTAAATTACAAAATTACATAAGAATTTCAATGTTTGAATCGTTGGTTTCACTTTCGAATACTTATATTATGAAATCCATTTTTTTTTCGAATTTATTCTTGAATACGAATAATCATCAATTTTTATAGTATAGTCTTAAAGATTTCATCGAAAACTGACAGCAGCTTGCCAAACAAAGGCTAAGAGCAAAAAGAGCACAGGAATGACTGGCATAAAATCTACAATTGGACTCAAAAAAGCATAGGCTTCCGGCAATTTTGCCGAGAACAAACTACTTGAAGAAAGGGTAGAGTTAAAACAGATACAGATCAAACTAAAGATATTAAGCATAAGAAACATTTTTATCTTGAAGATAATTTGATTTTTGTTTTGATTTGAGTAAATGAATCTATTCTATATATAATATATTTACAATTAATATTAGGATTTTAGATTTTAGTTTAGATTATCAATTATATTGATCAGTTTGCAATAAATAATCTAATAAATAATTATTATAATTTAATCTAATGGATACGTAATCTATATGGATACGTAATCTATTTTAATCTATTTTATCAAAAATGATTATGTTTCATAAAAGAAAGAAGATTAAGCAGAGTATACTAATGTGAAATGTGAAATTTTACGTTTTTTTTAATCAAAAGAGATATATATCTATATCTATATAATATATAAATATATATAAATATATCGAAATAAAGAATTCTAAATAATTAGATAATTAGAATTCTAATTATATAAATATAAGATTCGATAATAAGATTATATTATATGATTTTCTTTTTTTGTTTTTAATCACTTAATTCAAAATCTTTGAATTCTAAAACCAAAAGATAAAAGATAATAGACTAAATCATACTTTCATAAAATATCTTAATTAAATTAGAAAGAATGATCAATAAATGAAATTGAAAATTTTATTTAATTTGATACTTGCAATAAAATAAATAGAAAATAGAATATATTCTGTATATATTTTTACTTGAATTGACGCACAACCTATAACACTATAACAATAATATTTTTGATTCATGTTAAATAGAAATAGAAATGGGGCGTAGCCAAGTGGTAAGGCAACGGGTTTTGGTCCCGCTATTCGGAGGTTCGAATCCTTCCGTCCCAGAGTATACTCAATTGAATTCTTTATGATTTATGAATTCAAAACATGAAGTTCGTTTGATTCATATTAATGAATGAAGTTGATTATAATCAAGTATTGAGTATGCAATAAAAAAATAAATAAAAATTCAGTCCGGTTTAAGACTACGATCCAAAATAGTCAAAATAACATAAATTGATCGAACTGTTGTATTGTTTATCTTATTATATAGCATATATAAGAATAGGAAAGGCTAGTATATTTTTAAAATTTAAAATCAAAAAAAAAAAGAGGATAATTTTTTTTTTTTATTTTGTTCCATTCAATCATAACTCTATTTTAAATGAATCTTTTTTATTCTTTAACAACTCTAAACAATTTATAATTTATATTGACAACAACTTATCAAACAAATATAATCCGAACGTATATAAATATATCGATGAATCCTTTTTTTTTTAGTTAATATAGAATTTATAGAATTTGAATGTATAAATAATATGAATATTATTCATATGAATAATGAAATATTAAATACTAAAATAAGATCAATAATAAAATTATATCAATAATAAAATAAATCTAGAAAATATTAAAAAGAAAATTATTAAAAATATAATTTAAGGGTTGCTAACTCAACGGTAGAGTACTCGGCTTTTAAGTGCGGCTAGTGTCTTTTACACATTTGTATGAAGTAAAAAATTCGTCAATACCCATCGGTAAGGTTTGTAAGACCACGACTGATCCTGAGAGGAATGAATGGAAAAAATAGCATGTCGTATTCATATTAATGGGCAATTCTAAGAATATTTCATTCTTACCGAATTGATCCAAAACTTTTTTGAATTCTTAAAAAATGAGTTCAAAATTTGGTCGAGCGAATAAATGGATAGAATCTGATGATTCTACTTTTTGAGTGTATTACATGAAAAAAAAAAAATAAAAAGAAACGAGCTTATTTTCATAATTTGAGAATGATTTCCCGATCTAGTTATACGTTAAAAATATATTAGTATCTGATCCGGGAAAAGATTTTCCCATGAATTATCTATTTTTTTTATGAGTCCTAACTATTAGCTATTCTCCGTTAGAGAATAGAAATCAATGTGTAGAAGAAGCAGTATATTGATAAAGATATTTTTTCCAAAATCAAAAGAGCGATTGCGTTTCAAAAAATAAAGGATTTCTAAACCCTTTTCCTTTCTATTTCTAATATAATGAATATAAAAAATGATATGGAAAACTAAAGGATGGAGAATCTTTTACTTAGTCTACTTTTTTTCCGAGGTATCTATTATCATTTGATTATAATGATTTTATTATAACTAGAATAAAATACCTTGTTTTCACTGTATCGCACTATGTATCATTTGATAACACACGAAAAGAAATCCATTACTACTTTTATTTTTGTTTCCGTTTTCGATTAAAATGGAGGAATTTCAAAAATATTTAAAATATTTAGAATTACATAGATCTAGGAAATATAATTTCCTATACCCACTTCTTTTTCGGGAGTATATTTATGCACTTGCTCATGATCATGGTTTCAATAAATTTATTTTTTTTGAAAATGTAGGTTATCAAACAAAATATAGTTTCCTAGTTGTAAAACGTTTAATTCTTCGAATGTATCAACAGAATCATTTGTTGATTCCTTCTAATAATTCAAATCCAATTTTATTGTTTGGGAACAACAAGAATTATTATTCTCAAATGCTGTCAGAGGGATTTGCGGTCGTTTTGGAAATTCCATTTTCCCTACGATTTTTAGATTCTTTAGAAAAGAAAAAAAAATATTATACTTATAATTTACAATCAATTCATTCAATATTTCCTTTTTTAGAGGACAACTTCTCACATTTAAATTATGTATCAGATGTATTAATACCTTATCCCATTCATCCGGAAATATTGGTTCAAATTCTTCGTGACTGGTTGAAAGATGCCTCCTCTTTGCATTTATTACGACTTGTTCTTCATCATTATTCAAACTGTAATAGTCTTATTACCTCCAATAAATCGATTTCTAGTTTTTCAAAAAAGAATCTCAGATTCTTTTTTTTCCTATATAATTCTTATGTATGTGAATGCGAATCGATTTTTAAATTTATACGTAACCAATCTTCTCATTTACGGTCAAAATCTTATGGTCTCTTTATTGAGCGAATAGATTTCTATCAGAAAATAGAACATCTTGTAGAGCTATTTGCTAATGATTTTCAAGTCAGCTTATGGTTGTGCAAGGATCCTTT